AGATATACTTAGTATTTAGTATTTAGATATACTTAGTATAATATACGAATTATAATATAATCATTATAAGATATATTTATAACTAAGAATATAACAATAACAGGTACAAATATTAAATTGAGGTACCCTTTTTATGACAACTTTCAGCGGCTTCCCCTCTATTTTTGTGCCTTTAGTAGGCCTAGTATTTCCGGCAATTGCAATGGCTTCTTTATCTTTGTATGTTCAAAAAACTAAGATTTTTTAGATTCGATGGGGCCAAGACCCAATCTTATCTTATCTATTTTTTTTTTTCAAGACTTAGATGCCTATTTAATATCTATTTAGTAAAATATTGTATAACATCCGGCTTCCCCGAACATAAATGAAAAAGCTCCTCTGTAAACACGATATAGGAGTAACTGAATTATAGCTATTTTCAAAAGTGGATCGGTACCGGTGCGGATGTATGAAATTAAAGTCTATGTATCTAGTAGATCTCTATAGGGGATCATATAAAGGGAATGGTTTTAGATCTAAGCAGTTTGATGAATTGCTTCTAAAGTTCGTATCAAAATAGTACTAGTTGATGAGAGTTACTTCGGAAACAAAAAAAATCAAAATTTTTTGGTTATTCTCTCAATTCCAATAAAATGCAACCGGATCTAGTATATATGAGTTGGCGATCAGAATCTATATGGATAGAGTTTATAGTGGGGTCTCGAAAAACAAGCAACTTCTGTTGGGCCCTTATACTTTTTTTTGGTTCATTAGGGTTTTTATTAGTTGGAATTTCTAGTTATCTTGGTAGGAATTTGATATCCTTATTTCCGTCTCAGCAAATAGTTTTTTTTCCACAAGGAATCGTGATGTCTTTCTATGGGATCGCGGGTCTCTTTATTAGTTCCTATTTGTGGTGCACGATTTTTTGGAATGTAGGTAGTGGTTATGATCGATTCGATAGAAAAGAAGGAATAGTATGTATTTTTCGTTGGGGCTTTCCTGGAAAAAATCGTCGCATCTTTTTACAATTCCTTATAAAAGATATTCAGTCCATCAGAATAGAAGTTAAAGAGGGTATCTATGCTCGTCGTGTCCTGTATATGGAAATCAGAGGTCAGGGGGCCGTTCCCTTGACTCGTACTGATGAGAATTTGACTCCACGAGAAATTGAGCAAAAAGCTGCGGAATTGGCCTATTTTTTGCGTGTACCGATTGAAGTCTTTTGAAATGAATTGCAAATGCTTTCTCGACAAGAGGAAAAAACTCAAGCCAAGAATCTTCTTTTATATTTCTTTTTCTATAGCAGAACTTAATTGAAGTTTCTTCAGAATGCCCATTAGAACCAAAGCAGACGTATACGGAAGAGTCATAACATAAAAGAAAACTGTTTTTTTTTGCTCACAAAATTTTTTTTATACGTCTGTAAATGTAAAGCCACTCAACTTAATTCAGTAACAAAACAAGTGAGAAATCGAAATAATGGATTCATCTCATATATCAAAGGATTTCGAAATAAAGACTTTCTCTTTTTATTTTCAATATTTGGAGTTGATACGTTAGATACAGATAGATCATATCTTGTAAATTTTCTCTACTTTCCTTTTTTTCAATCGACCCCTTCCTTTCTTTTGTGCTCCAAGCGGATTTCTTTCTTATAACGTAATGATAAACGTAATGAGAACTTTTCTGTCTTTTTTTGTCACTCATTTTTGATCATCATAATATTTTCATAATTTTTTTTTTTTTCAATTATTCCTGGGCTATAGACTATATAGTCTAGATAACCCGCGAAACTTTTTCAACATATTTGATATTTTGATATAGATAGGGAGCCCCTTCGTCTCAAAATCTGAATAGAATAATCTTTCTTTTTTGAAGCGGTTCCTTCGGGCAGTTAGTTATCGAAAGAGAGCAATTGCTTTGAATTTGATCAATTGAGACATCTGGAAACAATATATATTTCATTCGAACATTCGAATTCGAAGTGGATTCTTATTTTCTATTTCTGTATTCTTTTTAGATTCAAAGACTAAGCACTGAATCAAAAAAACAGAGAATAGATTCATGGGCCCCTACCTTATAATGAAAGTCATGCTTGATCGAAAGATTAGATCGCATAAAGTCAACGAACGAGGTGGGTTCATTAACAATTTACAGATGAAAAAATGGCAAACAAAAAAGAAAGCATTCACTCCCCTTCTATATCTTGCATCTATAGTCTTTTTTCCCTGGTGGATCTCTCTCTCATTTAATAAAAGTCTGAAATCTTGGGTTACTAATTCGTGGAATACTAGGCAATCCGAAACTTTTTTGAATGATATTAAAGAAAAGAGTATTCTAGAACAATTCATAGAAGTAGAGGAACTCTTCCTGTTGGACGAAATGATAAAAGAATACCCGGAAACACATCTACAAAAACTTCGTATAGGAATCCACAAAGAAACGATCCAATTGATCAAGATGTACAATGAGGGTCGTATCCATACAATTTTGCACTTCTCGACAAATCTAATCTGTTTCCTTATTCTAAGTGGTTATTCTATTTTGGGTAATGAAGAACTTGTTATTCTTAACTCTTGGGTTCAAGAATTCCTATATAATTTAAGCGACACAATAAAAGCTTTTTTTATTCTTTTATTAACGGATTTATGTATCGGATTCCATTCGCCCCACGGTTGGGAACTAATGATTGGCTATATCTACAAGGATTTTGGATTTGCTCATAATGATCAAATTATATCTGGTCTTGTTTCCACCTTTCCAGTCATTCTAGATACAATTTTTAAATATTGGATCTTTCGTTATTTAAATCGTGTATCTCCGTCACTTGTAGTTATTTATCATTCAATGAATGACTGAAAAGGATTTACTGATTCAATTATAATCTTTCTTACTTATAAGCTAAGCAAAGCACGCAAAGTCGTGGATAGGGAACTATACTAGTAACCTACCTAATTTTATTGTAGAAATTTTGGTATCAATGATTGGACCATGCAAACTAGAAATACTTTTTCTTGGATAAAGGAGGAGATTACTCGATCCATTTCCGTATCGCTCATGATATATATAATAACCGGGGCATCCATTTCAAATGCATATCCCATTTTTGCGCAGCAGGGGTATGAAAATCCGCGAGAAGCCACTGGGCGTATTGTATGTGCCAATTGCCATTTAGCTAATAAACCCGTGGATATTGAGGTTCCACAAGCGGTACTTCCTGATACTGTATTTGAAGCGGTTGTTAGAATTCCTTATGATATGCAACTGAAACAAGTTCTTGCTAATGGTAAGAAAGGGGCTTTGAATGTGGGTGCTGTTCTTATTTTACCGGAGGGGTTTGAATTAGCCCCACCTGATCGTATTTCGCCCGAGATGAAAGAAAAGATAGGCAATCTGTCTTTTCAGAGCTACCGCCCCAATAAGAAAAATATTCTTGTGATAGGTCCTGTTCCTGGTCAGAAATATAGTGAAATCACCTTTCCTATTCTTTCCCCAGACCCTGCTAGTAATAAGGATGTTCATTTCTTAAAATATCCCATATACGTAGGCGGAAACAGGGGAAGGGGTCAGATTTATCCCAACGGGAACAAAAGTAATAATACAGTTTATAATGCTACGGCAACAGGTATAATAAGCAAAATCATACGAAAAGAAAAAGGGGGGTACGAAATAACCATAACGGATGCATCGGATGGACATCAAGTGGTTGATATTATCCCCCCGGGACCAGAACTTCTTGTTTCAGAGGGCGAATCTATCAAACTCGATCAACCATTAACAAGTAATCCTAATGTGGGTGGATTTGGTCAGGGGGATGCAGAAATAGTACTTCAAGATCCACTACGTGTCCAAGGCCTTTTGTTCTTTTTGGCATCTATTGTTTTTGCACAAATCTTTTTGGTTCTTAAAAAGAAACAATTTGAGAAGGTTCAAGTGTCCGAAATGAATTTCTAGATCCGTGGATTTATCAACATCAAATTTGTAAAAAAGAACAAAATCTTCCTGGCAATTAGGTTAGGTATGATGAAAAAAAGTATGAAAAGTCTTTTGCTTATTTATTTTATATTCGAATTACTTTTATATATTCGAATTACTTTTATCGCATTCCCAATATGTATCTTGGGAAGAAGACTATTTGTCTTTACCCCTTCTTTGCTTTTCTTTGCTTTTTTTCAATCTAAATTGGAGAGGTGTAATTATATCCCTATTGTCAGATTGAAATGTCACAGAATGGGTTTTGTTTTCTAAATTCAATTTGATTAGATACTAAACATAAGATAAGTAAGCGGAGAATAGAAAGGAAGGATATAAAGAAGGGAACAAATAATTCCAAGGAGTATTTTTCGTCTTCCTAGTCCTCGGCACAAGAAAGGGGTGTGTAAAATTCCTTTTCTTGTGTCGAAATAATAACAATTCCGATCCCATTCGTCAAAGATTTCTATTCTTAGTTTAGATTTTTCCATATTTTTCATAATCCTTTATTTTTTTTTTTAGATTTACTTAGAATAGAAAACTTAGAATATAAAGAATATAATAAGTAATAAGGAGTATAAAATAGAAATAAGTCTAAATAAAATAATGGACAACCAAAAAAAGAGAAGGAATCCTTTTGATAAAATAAAATCAAGGCTATGAACTTATAAAAAATTTAAAACTTTGTGCTGAAATACTAAAAAAAAAATAGAGTCAGGTTAAACTAGTCTAGAAAGGGTTTGCTTGATATCTGGTCGACAGAAAAAAATAAAGAAAAGAAATAGAAATATTAAATAGATATTGCGATTGTGTCATCCAGGAAAAGGAAATTGGCCTATTCCTTTTTTTCTTCTAACCTTGAAAGTATCGATAGATACTATCGAAGAACAGATGCTATGAATCAATTAATCGGGTTCATTTTTCAAAAACATCATCAGAAAAAAATAAAATGGAGTTTTTTGAAACATCGGAAAAAGTGATCTATTTGTTGTCATTTATACGAACAAAATATTCAAAATATTATGATTATTAAGAATTCAACGGGA